AGGGCGGGTACAATATAATATAATATAATATAATATAATATAATATAATATAATATAATATAATATAATATAATATAATATAATATAATATAATATAATATAATATAATATAATATAATATAATATAATATAATATAATATAATATAATATAATATAATATAATATAATATAATATAATATGGGGGGGGTGAAAGTTGGGTGATTGGCTTAATGAGGGGTTGTTAGCTAAGTCAGGGCGAATTTTTAAATTTGTAGGGGTTTTTAGGGGTTTTTAGTTCAATATAGTAGTATAAAATGAAATTCATTACTATATATTTTAATAATTAACACAGATAAAAGCATTAAGCGGGCCTCCTGGTTTCGGGGTTTGACAGGATAATAAGGATCGCCTAGTGTAGGGGGGTAGGGGGGTTTGTCGCGCGTAAACCAAGGCGACCCCGGGGGAATCTAAAAGGGCTTATGCACTTGATATCCAAGTATGCAATTCTTAATTCAAAGTCTTTCTATAATTAAACATTAGTCCTCTGGGAAACAAGATCCAGTTCAACCTTATTAGTTTTCTTAGTGTGCACTGGGGATGCAAAGTGAAAGGAAAAAAAAAAAAAGGAACCCTATGCATATAAGAGAACGCCCGGCTTGGTGGGTAACGAGTCGTATGGTTAACACCATTAACCAGATGCATTACATTCGGCTTTCAGATGGTGGTTTCTTAAGGATTGCCCCTGAAAAAGGAACCAAATGCAAGTAATAGTTCACTAATAGAAACCCCCACAATAGTTGTCCGTGACCATCAATAACCGTATGCGCGAGTGGGATCGTTGGTCGGTTCTTACTACATTAAGTAACACTAAACTGTATAGATGTTGGGTTTGTGAGAGAGCACGTGGGTTATGGTTTTTTTTTTAAATTATCAATTTCTCATTGGTAGGGCTTCCTAGTTGGTTATTATCTCGTGTTTAGCTTTATGTAATTCTTGGGACAATGCTGATGTATGAGGGGGTAAATTCAATTTATGTTGATAATGCATAGCTGAATTGAGCACATGTTGGGTGTTTTAAGTATAGATGAAATGACTTGAAAGACAGTACATGTTGTTTTGGAAAATCAGAGGGTAGTTAAGTTTAGAATTTTAGCTTTGGGAGCTAAGGGTAAGAGTTAAAATCTCTTTCCTCTGAGCGCCAGGAAGGATTTTAACCTTCAACTTCCGGATTACAAAACCGGTGCTCTAACATGTGAGCTTCTAGGGCTAAATTATTCCAGGACTTTGTTTTCTAGTCAGCCGGCCAGGGGGGCGAGGAGTAGGAAGATGGTAAAGTAAATCACGGATGTAATTTGTCCGATAATGATGAAGGGGTGTTCAACAGGTATACCTCCGATTCAAGTTAGGATTAGTATGTCTGCTACCAGGAGTCAAAATAAGAATTGGGTTAGGGGGCGAAAAGTAATTCCTCGTTGTTTAGAGGTGTGGAGAATGGGGACTAGTATAAGGATTAGGATTGAGAACAATAAGGCAAGGACACCGCCTAGCTTGTTAGGGATGGATCGAAGGATGGCGTAGGCGAATAAAAAATACCACTCTGGTTTAATATGGGGTGGTGTTACTAGCGGGTTGGCAGGAATGAAGTTGTCTGGATCTCCTAAGAGGTTGGGTGAGAAAAGGGCGAGGAGGGTCAACCCAAATAGTATGAAGACAAAACCTAATAGGTCTTTATATGAGAAGTAGGGGTGAAATGGGATTTTGTCTGCGTCAGAGTTGATTCCTACTGGGTTGTTTGAGCCAGTTTCGTGGAGGAAGAGTAAGTGGAGGATTGTGGCTGCTGCAATGATAAATGGGAACAGGAAGTGGAATGCGAAGAATCGGGTCAAAGTTGCATTGTCAACGGAGAATCCGCCTCAAATTCACTGAACAAGGTCGTTTCCTACATAAGGCACAGCTGATAGTAGGTTGGTGATTACTGTTGCCCCTCAAAAAGATATTTGTCCTCATGGGAGTACATAGCCCACGAAGGCAGTTATTATTGTTAGTAGAAGGAGGATTACCCCAATGTTTCAGGTTTCTTTATAAAGGTAGGAGCCATAATACAGGCCCCGAGCAATATGTATATAAATACAGATAAAAAAAAGAGATGCGCCATTAGCATGGGCATTTCGGATAAGTCAACCATAGTTGACATCTCGGCAGATGTGGCATACTGAGGAAAAGGCTGTTGAGATATCAGAGGTGTAGTGTATAGCCAAAAATAAGCCGGTTAAAATTTGTGTAATTAAACATAGTCCTAGAAGGGAGCCAAAATTTCATCAAATAGAAATATTTGCAGGGGCTGGGAGATCAATTAGTGCATCATTAACAATTTTAAGTACGGGGTGGGTTTTTCGGAGGCTGGTCATTAGTTCTTGTAGTTGAAGTTACAACGGTGGTTTTTCAAGTCATTGGTTTCGGTTAGAATCCGAGTAAGAATTATGACTTATCTTGTGTCTTTATTTCTTTTGGGTTTAATTTTAGGGTTAGTGGCGGTTGCGTCTAACCCCGCACCCTACTTTGCTGCACTAGGTTTGGTTATTGCTGCAGGCGCGGGGTGTGGTGTTTTGGTTGGGCACGGGGGTTCTTTTTTATCATTAGTTTTGTTTTTAATTTACTTAGGGGGGATGTTGGTTGTGTTTGCTTACTCTGCGGCTTTGGCTGCAGAGCCTTTTCCAGAGTCGTGGGGGGATCGATCAGTTTTAGTTTATGTTTTGTTATATGTTTTAGGGGTGGTTGCGGTGGCCGGTTGGTTCTGAGGGGGCTGATACGAGGCTTGTTGGGTTGTTGTTGATGATTTAAAGGAGTTGGCGGTTCTTCGGGGTGATATTAGTGGTGTAGCACTTATGTATTCTTCTGGCGGGGGCTTATTGATTTTATGTGCGTGGGTATTACTCCTAACACTTTTTGTGGTTTTGGAGTTGACACGGGGTTTGAGCCGAGGGGCTGTTCGGGCTGTTTAAATAATGGAAATAAATAGGGCAAGGGTGAGGGTTAAGAAAAACAGGGCAAGGTAAGTTTTGATTATGCCTTTTTGAATATCGCTAGTTGTAGTAATTAGGGGGAGGTTAGTAGATGAAACTCCTTTTGGTCCAATTTTTTCAAACCAGGTTTGGTCTACTATTTGAGTAGCGATCTTTTGTCCTAATACTAGGTTAATTTTAGGGGCCATGCGGTGGATAACTGGGGGGAAGAATCCAAGTATGTTTGAGAAGTTGTGGAAGGAGAGGTTTGGGAGGGGTTTAAAGGCTTTTGAGGTTAGGGATGCGAGTTCAAGAGCGATGAGAAGTCCAAGAATTGAGACTAGCAGGGCGCTTAGTTTGAGTAGGGGAGGTATAGTTATAATAGGTGTTTTAGAGGGGAGGAAGTTAAGAGTGATTAGTAGACCAGCAATAATGCTTCCCCAAGCTAGTCGTTTTAAGGGGTTGATAATAAATGGGTTATTTTCATTAATAGGAGAGGTAGGGTTAAATCGTGGAAATCCTATAGAGACGAAGAAGATAACTCGGAGGCTGTAGACAGCAGTGAATGAAGTGGCAAGAAGGGTAATAATTAGGGCTCAGGCGTTTAGGTGTGATGTATTTAGGGCTTCGATGATTGCGTCTTTAGAGAAGAAGCCAGCTAGGAAGGGAGTGCCGGTGAGTGCTAGACTGCCAATTGTTAAACAAGATGATGTTAGGGGGGTAAGGTTRTGTATTCCTCCCATTTTCCGGATATCCTGCTCGTTATTGAGACTATGGATGATTGAGCCTGAGCACAAGAATAACATAGCTTTGAAGAAGGCGTGTGTACAAATGTGTAGGAAAGCTAACTGAGGCTGGTTAAGGCCGATGGTTACTATTATTAGGCCCAATTGACTGGATGTGGAGAATGCAACAATTTTTTTAATATCATTTTGGGTGAGGGCACAGGTTGCTGTAAAAAGTGTGGTTAGTGCTCCAAGGCATAGGCATGTGGTGAGGGCTACTTGATTATCTTCTATGAGGGGGTGGAGGCGGATGAGGAGGAAGATTCCTGCGACGACTATTGTGCTGGAATGAAGTAAAGCGGAGACTGGGGTGGGGCCTTCTATAGCGGAGGGAAGTCAGGGGTGAAGGCCAAATTGTGCTGACTTGCCTGTTGCGGCAAGAATTAGGCCCATAAGGGGGAGGGTGAGGTCAAGGTTTTTGGAATTAATAAATATCTGGTGAATTTCTCATGAGTTGAGGTGGGATGCAAGCCATGCTATACTTAAAATAAGGCCAATGTCACCAATTCGGTTATAAACTACGGCCTGTAGAGCGGCGGTGTTAGCATCGGCTCGTCCGTACCATCACCCAATTAGGAGAAAGGATATAATACCTACACCCTCTCAGCCAATAAATAGTTGGAATATGTTGTTGGCAGTAACTAGTGTAATTATGGCAATTAAGAAAAGGAGTAGATATTTGAAAAATTGGTTGATGTTTGGGTCAGCGTGTATATATCAGAATGCGAATTCAAGGATTGATCATGTGACGTAGAGGGCAATGGGTACGAAGATTACAGAATAGTGGTCAAACTTAAAGCTAATGTTAATATCAAAGGTTAAGGTGTTTATTCAATATCAGGTGGTGATGATTGTCTCTGTCCCCTCACTTAGGAAAATAAATAGGGGTAGTAGACTTACTAGGAAGGCTGTTTTTACAGCGGTTTTTACATGGGTAAGGGCTCAGGTTTTTTGAAGGGGCATGGGGGTTAGGGCAGTAAATAAGGGGAAAATTAAAATTGCAAAGATTATTAAGAGGGCGGAGCTCATGATGAGTGTGGTTGTGTGCATAGCTACTACTTGGATTTGCACCAAGAGTTTTTGGTTCCTAAGACCAATGGATGAGCTATTATCCTTTAGAAGCATTCGAGGGAGCCATGGGGTTTAACCATGGAGGTAAGAGATTAGCAGTCTTTAGTGCCATCGGGCCTCTCTCGGTGGATGAAGGGGTTTTAACCTTTATTTCTAGAATCACAATCTAGCGTTTTTTTTAAACTACAACTACAGAAGCATCAGCCTCATATTAGTTCTGGTTTTAGTATTAATAGAAGGAGGGGGATTAGGTGTAAGACTATTAATAAATGTTCACGGGTGTGGGTGGGGTTTAGAGAGATAAGGTGGTGGGGCAGGGGCCCTCGTTGTGTTGTTAAAAACAAATAGAGGGAGTAGCTAGCTGTAATTAGGGTTCCTAATCCTGTTAGGAGGATTGTTCAGTATGATCAATTAAATACGGCTACAATAATTATTAATTCCCCTATTAAATTGGGTAAGGGGGGTAGGGCTAGATTAGCTAAGTTGGCTATAAATCATCAGGCAGCTATTAGGGGTAGGACTATCTGTAGTCCTCGGGTTAAGAGTATGGTTCGGCTGTGTGTTCGCTCATAGCTTGTGTTAGCCAGGCAGAAGAGTGCGGAAGAGGCAAGGCCGTGGGCGATTATTAAGATAATGGCCCCTGTAAATCCTCAGGGTGTTTGAATTAAGATTCCTGATACAACCAGGCCTATATGGCTGACTGAGGAGTAGGCAATTAGTGATTTTATATCTGTTTGGCGTAAGCAAATAGAGCCTGTTATAATAATACCTCAAAGGGCTAGAATAATAAAGGGGTAGGCCATTTCTTTGGTGGGTGGCCCTAGTACTACTATTATTCGCATCATGCCGTATCCCCCTAGCTTAAGGAGAACAGCGGCCAGCACTATTGACCCTGCAACAGGGGCTTCTACGTGGGCTTTGGGGAGTCAAAGGTGTACACCATAAAGTGGTATTTTAACCAGGAAAGCTAGAAGACAGGCGACTCATCATAGTTTGTCAGCTCATGTGGCAGAGCCCGGTGTTTGTACATATTGAAGGGTAAGTATTGAGAGTGTACCTGTGTTTTTATAAAGAAATAATAGGGCAACAAGGAGGGGAAGTGAGCCGGCGAGGGTGTAGAATAAAAAATATGTTCCAGCATTTAGGCGCTCTGTTTGGTTACCTCAGCGAGTAATAATGATTAAGGTGGGGATTAGTGTGGCTTCAAACATCACATAGAATATAAGGATCTCTGTGGCGCCGAAAGCTAAAATTAAGAATACTTGAAGGGAGATGAGGAGGGAGATGTATGTGCGTTGTCGGGCTAGGGGTTCGGGGGTGATGTGATTTTGACTAGCAATAATTATAAGTGGGAGAAGTCAGCAAGTTAAAATTAATAAGGGGGTAGATAAGGGGTCTAAGGCAAGGTAAGGGCTAGGGGAGCTTCACCCTGTTTCAGAAGTTCATTTAGATCAGGACAGGCTGATAGAGGCAATGAGTAGGCTTTGGGCAGTCAATGATGTTCACAACCATTTCCCAGGGGTGAGCCATGTTGTGGGGAAGAGTATAAGTGTTGGAATTAGAATTTTTAGCATTGGAGGAGGTTGAGGTTTTGAAGATGGTCTGTGCCGTGGGTGCGGGCGGTGGCTACAAGTAGGGCTAGACCTGCGCTGGCTTCACAGGCTGAGAAAGCTAGGAGTAGTATGGGGGCCGTAGAGAAGGCGGTAGTTTCTAATTGAAGTGTCCATAGGGAGAGGGCAATGAAGAGAGAGAGTATTATTCCTTCTAGGCAAAGTAGAGCAGAGAGAAGGTGAGTACGGTGAAATGCGAGTCCTATTATTCCTAGGGTAAAAGCTGCGGTAAAGCTGAAGTGAACTGGGGTCATAAGGTAATTGTGGATTTAAACCACAGTTTTTTGAGCCGAAATCAAAGGTCTTTTTTTGGACTAAATACCTATTCAGCTCACTCTAGGCCTCCTTGGGCCCACTCGTAGATGAGGCCTAGTGTAAGAAGTGTTAGAATAATGGCGGTTCAGATAAAGGTGAGAGTGGGGGTGTAAAGTTGATCTGCTCAAGGTAGGGGGAGGAGAAGGGCAATTTCTAAGTCAAACAATAAAAAGAGAATAGCCACTAAGAAAAAGCGCAGGGAGAAGGGGAGGCGGGCGGTTCCTAAGGGGTCAAACCCGCATTCATAGGGGGATAGTTTTTCTGTATCTGGGCTTATTTGAGGTAATCAAAAAGAGAGGGTGGCTAAAATAGCAGATAGGGCGGTGGTAATAATAAAGATTGTTGAAATTAAGTTCATTATCTTTCCCTGGGTTTAAACCAAGACCGGGTGATTGGAAGTCACTTATACTGTGTTAATACTAGAAAGATTATGAGCCTCATCAATAAATAGATACATACAGGAAGAGTCATACGACGTCTACAAAGTGTCAGTATCAGGCGGCTGCTTCGAACCCGAAGTGGTGTTGTGATGTGAAGTGATATTGGATTTGGCGAAGTAAGCACACAGCGAGGAAAGTTGAGCCAATGATTACATGTAGGCCGTGAAATCCTGTAGCTACAAAAAAAGTGGAGCCGTAAACACCATCAGCAATGGTGAAAGGGGCTTCGTAATACTCTATGGCTTGAAGGAGGGTGAAGTAAAAACCTAGTAAAATTGTTAGGGTAAGGGACTGAATGGCTTGTTTACGCTCTCCCTCCATAATACTGTGGTGAGCCCATGTTACAGTTACACCAGAAGCCAGGAGGACCGCGGTGTTTAAGAGGGGGACTTCAAATGGGTCTAAGGTAATTACTCCTGTAGGGGGTCAACATCCGCCTAGCTCTGGGGTGGGGGCAAGGCTAGAGTGATAGAAGGCCCAAAAGAAGCCCAGGAAAAAGAATACTTCGGACGTAATAAATAAGATTATTCCATAACGCAGGCCCTTTTGGACAGGAGGGGTGTGGTGTCCTTGGAAGGTGCCCTCTCGGATGATGTCTCGTCATCATTGAACTATCGTGAGGAGGAGGAGAATTATTCCGGCGGTTACTAAAATTAGAGAGTGGAAGTGAAATCAGATTGCGGTGCCGGATGTTAAGAGGAGGGCGGCAATTGCACCAGTTAGAGGTCAGGGGCTTGGGTCAACCATATGGTATGCGTGTGCTTGGTGGGCCATAAACGTTTTCTTGTAGATAGAGGCTAAGGAGAAGAATAAAAACATAAGCCTGGATTATGGCAACAGCCACTTCAAGGAGCGTTAAAAGGAATAGGACTGAGGCAGTAAGGATGGCAATAGTGGGCATAAGGGGGAGAAGAACAAACACTGCTGTTGCGATAAGTTGAATTAGGAGGTGCCCTGCTGTAAGATTAGCAGTGAGTCGAACCCCCAGGGCAAGGGGTCGAATAAAAAGGCTAATTGTCTCAATGATAATAAGAACCGGGATTAAGGGGATTGGGGTTCCCTCAGGAAGAAGGTGGCCTAGTGCAATGGTTGGTTGGTTTCGTAAGCCAATAATTACTGTGGCTATTCAAAGGGGGACAGCGAAGGCCATATTAAGGGACAGTTGTGTTGTGGGTGTGAAGGTGTAGGGTAGTAAACCAAGTAGATTAAGTGAAATTAAAAAAATTATTAAGGAAATTAATAGAGTTGCTCATTTGTGTCCCCCTTGATTTAGGGGGGAAAAGAGTTGGTGCGTGGCCTGACTAATTGATCACCCCTGAAGGGTAATAAAGCGGTTGTTAATTCATCGCGCAGAGGGGTTGGGGAACAATATTCAGGGCAGAAGGAGGGCTAGTGCAATTAGTGGGATGCCCAGAAGGGAGGGGCTTATGAATTGGTCAAAAAAATTTAGTATCATGGTCAGTTTCAAGGCTCAGATTTAGGTTTTTCAGTGTTTTGTGGGGCGGGTTCGTTTGTAAGAGTGTGGTTAAGCACTTTAGATGGGATAATAATTAAAAACACAAGTCAGGAGAGTACTAGAATAGAAAACCAAGGGGTGGGGTTGAGTTGGGGCATGTCACTAAGGGTGGTTGGGAGTCACCAGTTTTCAGCTTAAAAGGCTGATGCTATGCCCAGTTTAGCTTCTTAATGATGCGTCTTGAAGTAGTAGGGTGGATCATTCTTCGAAGTGTTTTAGGGGGACGGCTTCAACAACAATAGGTATGAAGCTGTGGTTTGCCCCGCAGATTTCAGAGCATTGACCATAGAATAGACCAGGGCGAGATGTAATAAAAGCTGTTTGGTTTAGTCGGCCAGGGACGGCGTCTATCTTAATTCCCAGAGAAGGGACAGCCCAAGAGTGGAGAACATCTTCAGCAGAGACTAAAACTCGGGTGGGGGATTCCACGGGGACTACTATTCGGTGGTCTGTTTCTAGGAGGCGAAACTGCCCTGGAAGTAAGTCTTGTGTAGGAATTATATAAGAATCGAAAGCCAGTTCCTCATAATCTGTATATTCGTAACTTCAGTACCACTGGTGTCCTACTGCTTTAATGGTCAGATGGGGGTCATTAATTTCATCTATTAGGTAAAGGATTCGGAGGGAGGGCAGGGCAATAAGAATAAGGATTACTGCCGGAAGTACTGTTCACACAATCTCAATTTCTTGAGAGTCAAGGATGTATTTGTTTGTGAGCTTGGTGGATACTATGGCGACAATAATGTAAAGCACTAGTGTACTGATTAAGAGAACAATTATTAGGGCGTGGTCGTGGAAGTGGAGGAGTTCTTCTATTACGGGTGAGGCTGCATCTTGAAAACCTAGTTGTGACGGGTGTGCCATAATATGAGACACGCGGGATTTTAACCCGCACTTATGCCCTGACAAAGCAGTGTAGTTTACTAGTTCTACTAGTGTCTCATTGAAAGAAAGTGGCAGAGTAGTTATGCGGTTGGCTTGAAACCATCATATGGGGGTTCAATTCCTTCCTTTCTCGTTAATTTGTCTGTACTTGGACGAATGCTGGTTCTTCAAATGTGTGATAGGGTGGGGGACATCCGTGGAGTCATTCCACATTAGTTGTGGTTATTTCAACTGATATTACTTCTCGTTTAGAGGCGAAAGCTTCTCAGAGGATGAAAAGGAATATAACAACTGCTACCAGGGAGATAAGGGAGCCAATTGAAGAAATAGTATTTCACAGGGTGTAGGCGTCAGGGTAGTCAGAATATCGTCGGGGCATACCAGCTAAGCCAAGGAAGTGTTGGGGGAAGAAGGTTAAGTTAACCCCTACAAACATAATTCCAAAATGAATTTTGGTTCAGGTGGCGTGCAGGGTGTAGCCGGAAAATAAGGGAAATCAGTGAACGAATGCGCCTATAATGGCGAACACAGCCCCCATGGAGAGGACATAGTGGAAGTGGGCTACAACGTAGTAGGTATCATGAAGGACGATGTCGAGAGAAGAGTTGGCAAGGACAATACCCGTGAGCCCCCCTACTGTAAAAAGGAAAATAAAGCCAAGGGCTCAGAGGAGGGGGGTTTCTCATTTAATTGAGCCACCGTGAAGTGTGGCTAACCAGCTAAAGACTTTAACACCCGTAGGAATGGCAATAATTATTGTGGCAGAAGTAAAATAAGCACGAGTGTCTACGTCTATTCCTACAGTAAACATGTGGTGGGCCCATACAATGAAACCAAGTAAGCCGATGGCTATTATGGCTCATACTATCCCTATGTAGCCAAACGGTTCTTTTTTACCGGAATAGTAGGCTACGATGTGGGAGATTATTCCAAATCCGGGTAGAATAAGGATATAGACCTCTGGGTGCCCAAAAAATCAGAAAAGATGTTGATATAGGATGGGGTCTCCACCACCGGCGGGGTCAAAGAAAGTGGTGTTTAGGTTTCGGTCTGTGAGTAGTATAGTAATCCCAGCAGCTAATACAGGAAGAGACAGGAGCAGAAGCACGGCTGTAACTAAAACAGCTCAAACAAACAAGGGTGTTTGGTATTGCGAGATGGCAGGGGGTTTTATGTTAATAATAGTTGTAATAAAGTTGATGGCTCCTAGAATTGAGGAAACTCCGGCCAAATGGAGGGAGAAAATGGTTAAGTCTACAGAGGCCCCTGCGTGTGCTAGATTTCCAGCTAGTGGGGGATAAACTGTTCAACCTGTTCCAGCTCCGGCCTCAACACCCGAGGAGGCCAGCAGCAGTAAAAATGACGGGGGGAGAAGTCAGAAGCTTATATTATTTATACGTGGGAATGCTATATCGGGGGCGCCAATTATTAAAGGAATTAGTCAGTTTCCAAACCCTCCGATTATAATGGGTATAACTATAAAAAAGATTATGACGAAGGCATGGGCTGTAACGATAACATTATAAATTTGATCATCACCTAAGAGGGCTCCAGGTTGACTTAGCTCAGCTCGGATTAATAGGCTTAAAGCTGTGCCGACTATTCCGGCTCAGGCACCAAATACTAAATAAAGGGTGCCGATATCTTTGTGGTTGGTAGAGAAAAATCAGCGTGTGATTGCCACAGGTAAGGTGGCTGAGAGCTTAGCGGTGGGTTGTAGCCCCATGTACAGGGGTTTAAATCCCCTTCTTATCAGCCTCGTGGTGTACAACATATTAGGTTGCAAACCTAAGGATGCAGGTTCACAACCTGCCGGGGCTTTCCCCCGCTGGCCCTCCAGCGCGGGGGAAAGTAGATGGATGCCCGTTGGATTGGGCGCTTAGCTGTTAACTAAGAGTTTGTAGGTTCGAGGCCTTCTCATCTAGAAAGGCTTTAGCTTAATTAAAGTGTCTGGGTTGCATTCAGAAGATGTGGGATAAAGTCCTGCAGGTCTTAGCAGGGGCTGGGGGATTTTCACCCTCGTTTAGGGCTTTGAAGGCCCTTGGTTTCAATGCTATCCTAAGCCCCTGTTAAAAAGTGATGAGAGTTATAATGGTTGGGGTTAGGGGGAGAAGAGTTAAGGTTATTATCGTAGTTAGTGGGGTGAGGGGGGATGATTGGGAGGGGTAGAGTCGTCAGGGGGCTAAAGCGGTGGTAATATTTGGAGAAGATGTTAGGGCCACCGTGTAGCAGAGTCGGAGGTAAAAAAATAAACTTAAGAGTGCTGTTATGGCAGCGAAGAATGCTAATAGGGGTAAATCTTGTTTTACAAGTTCTTGGAGGATTAATCATTTAGGTGCGAACCCTGTTAAAGGGGGTAGGCCTGCCAGGGATAATAAAATAAGGGTGGCGAGGGAGGTAATAACAGGTGACTTAGTTCATGAGGTTGCTAAGGCATTTATAGTGGTTGAGGAAGTGTGGTTAAATGTTAAGAATGCGGCGGAGGTTATTACGATATAGATAAGCATGCTTAGTAGAGCCAGAGGGGGTGAAAATTGGATAATAATTACTATTCAACCTAGATGGGCGATTGAGGAGTATGCTAAAATTTTTCGAAGTTGGGTTTGGTTAAGGCCTCCTCAGCCGCCGATTAGGGTAGAAAGCAGGCCAATTGTGGTCAAAATTAAGGGGTTGACGGTGGAGGATACTTGAAGGAGGAGGGCAAATGGGGCTAGTTTTTGTCAGGTAGAGAGGATAAGGCCTGTGGTGAGGTCTAACCCCTGAATTACTTCAGGTATTCAAAAGTGGACTGGTGCGAGGCCAAGTTTAAGCGCTAGGGCCAATATAATTGTGGAGGTAATCAGGGGGTGAGATATTTGATGAATGGCTCACTCGCCGGTTAATCATGCATTGGAGGTTGAGGCAAACAGAATTATAGCTGCGGCAGTGGCTTGTGTAAGAAAGTATTTAGTTGTGGCTTCGACTGCTCGTGGGTGGTGCTGTTGTGTTATAATGGGGATGATGGCTAGGGTGTTAATTTCTAAACCTATTCATGCCAGGAGTCAATGGGAGCTGGCGAAGGTTATGGTTGTGCCTAGGCCTAGGTTAAAGATTAGTAAAGCAAGTACGTAGGGGTTCATTAGTAAAGGAAGGATTTTAACCATCATATTTGGGGTATGGGCCCAAAAGCTTAATTAGCTGACTGTACTAGAAGGTGGTGTAGTGGAAGCACTAAGAGTTTTGATCTCTTGGGGATAGGTTCGAGTCCTTTCTTTCTAGAATTAGGGGGATTTGAACCCCCGTTAGCCACGACATCAACGTGGTCCTTAAGCATTCGGGCATAATTCTGGGCTATAGTTGAGGAGGCAGGCCTATGAAGGCAGTAGGGATGGCAAGGTGTCATAATACAAAAGCTAGGGTGAGAGGGAGAAAGTTTTTTCAAACCAGGTGTATAAGTTGATCATAGCGGAATCGGGGGTAAGAGGCTCGAACCCATAGAAACATAACTGAGAGGAGGGCTGCTTTTATTATTAAGTTGGTTGTTGTTATTGAAGGGAAGGTTGGAATATGTGTGGCTCCTAAAAATAAAATGGTTGATAGGGTGTTTATAAGGAGAATGTTGGCGTATTCAGCGAGGAAGAAGAGAGCGAAGGGGCCTCCAGCATATTCTACATTAAAGCCTGAGACTAGTTCGGATTCTCCTTCTGTAAGATCAAAGGGAGCGCGGTTGGTTTCGGCGAGGGTTGAGATATATCATATAGCTGCTAGTGGTCATGCTGGTGCAAGTAATCAGATGCTTTCTTGTGCGATATTAAATGTTTGGAGTGTGAATCCGCCCACAAAGAGAATGGTTGCTAATAGGATTAGGCCTAGGCTCACTTCGTAGGAGATAGTTTGAGCCACAGCTCGTAGGGCTCCAATCAGTGCATATTTAGAGTTTGAGGCTCATCCAGACCCTAAAATAGAGTAAACAGCAAGGCTAGATAAAGCTAAAATAAATAAGATTCCAAGGTTTAGGTCAGTCACTGGGTGGGGGATAGGTATGGGAGCTCATAGGGTTAAGGCAAGTGTTAAAGCCAGGATTGGGGTAAATAGGAAGAGGAAGGGGGAGGAAGTGGAAGGTCGAATAGGTTCTTTAATAAATAATTTAATACCATCAGCGATTGGTTGGAGGAGGCCATAAGGGCCTACAATATTGGGGCCTTTGCGAAGTTGTATGTAGCCTAACACTTTACGTTCGAGGAGGGTAAGGAAGGCAACTGCTAGGAGGACGGGCACAATATATGTAAGTGGGTTAATGATGTGGGTGATTAAGGTTGTGATCATAGCTGAAGAGAGGATTTGAACCTCTGGTTTAAAGGGCTTAGGTCTTTTGCAATTACCGGGCTCTGCCACATCAGCGCGCGGTTCTTTTCGGCACTTTTGGTGCGCCTCCTTGACCATTTTAGTTGTTTTCATTGGGTGGAGGTGGGGCGTGCTTTTGGCAGGGGCCCCCTCTTCTTGGTCCTTTCGTACTAAAGAAGATCACTTCATAGATAGAAACTGACCTGGATTACTCCGGTCTGAACTCAGATCACGTAGGACTTTAATCGTTGAACAAACGAACCCTTAATAGCGGTTGCACCATTAGGATGTCCTGATCCAACATCGAGGTCGTAAACCCCCTCGTCGATAGGGACTCTGGGAGAGGATTGCGCTGTTATCCCTAGGGTAACTTGGTCCGTTGATCGACGGGTGTCGGATCTTTTTGGTCAGAATTTCTGAGACTTAGAGCTGTAGCTCATGGTTATAAGGGTGTTACCCTTAGTCCGCATGGGGGCTATATTTTCCCCCGTGGTCGCCCCAACCGAAGACATGTGGGCCAGGAGCCGTTTTGTTTTAATCCAATAACAGGGTTACTTGACATGGTCTGCCGGGTGTCTAAAGCTCCATAGGGTCTTCTCGTCTTATGTTCTTATGTCCGCTTCTGCACGGGCAGATCAATTTCATTGACTTGAAAGAGGAGACAGCTAAGCCCTCGTGATGCCATTCATACAGGTCTTCATTTAAAAGACAAGTGATTGCGCTACCTTCGCACGGTTAAAATACCGCGGCCGTTAAACGTATAGTCACAGGGCAGGCGGGACCTCTTATATTTGGTATGCAAGAGGCGGTGTTTTTGGTAAACAGGCGAGGCTTGTGTTTGCCGAGTTCCTTCTCTTTCTTTAGGTCTTTCCCTGGGTGCACATCAGTGTGGAATTAACGATTAGTTTATGTAAGTTTTTCTTGTTAGGGTTTACAATACACTCTTGGTTTGGGTTCGTTAAGAATCGGTGGGGGGTCCGGTCCGACTTACACAGGTGCGTGGAGAGGGTTGTTCCCTCTTATTACTCATTTTAGCATAATCTCTTCCACAAGTGTGGAGGGGCTTAGTAGTATTAGGGGTTAGGATTGTTTATCAAAATAAGAGGCTGGTGTCTGTTTGAGCTTTAACGCTTTCTTCATAGGTGGCTGCTCTTAGGCCCACTATAACAGGTGCCTTAATAATTATGATCCTTAAACACCTGTTAAGGTTGTGTCCTTGTTCAAAAGAGCTGTACCTCTTTTGACTAACTTCTTAGGGCTCTTTTAAACATAATTAGTTTTACCTTAAGGTATTAAGAGGCCCTGAGAGCTGAACTTCTATTCATTTCCTAAGCAACCAGCTATAACTAAACTCGATAGGCTTGTCACCTCTACTCGGGGATCTTCCCACTCTTTTGCCACAGAGATGGGTTGGCCCTAAATTAGGCTGTCCCGGAGTAGCTCGTCTAGTTTCGGGGGTCCGGACTAAAGTGCTCTTTGCTCGGATTTACTAGCTAAATCATGATGCAAAAGGTACGAGGCTTAATCTCTGCTTTTTAAGGCTTAAATGATTTATTTCATTTCTTTTTCAGCTTTCCCTTACGGTACTTTTTCTATTGCTCGAAGTTTCCTTTTCTATCGCCTATACTAAGGGGGAAAAATGGTTTGTTGATTAGCTTTAAGGTTTGTTGGAGTATTTATGGTGGGGGTTTAATCCGGTGTGTCGGCGAGCTGGTTAGCTCAGGGTGATCTGATTTGCACAGATGTTTTCTCAGTGTAAGGGAGATGCTTTTCTATTTAGCTACACTCTGATTAAACTAAGTGCACCTTCCGGTACACTTACCATGTTACGACTTGCCTCCCCTTTGTTCGGCTTACTTTTTATTTAATAATATAATTGAACTTGGAGAGAGTGACGGGCGGTGTGTGCGCGCTTCAGAGCCAGTTTCAAGAGAACACTCTATTTTCTGTTTACTGCTAAATCCACCTTTGGACACTGGTTTCACAGTGCAGTTCGTATATTCTGAGTCAGAAAATGTAGCCCATTTCTTCCCAGCTCATGCGCTACACCTCGACCTGACGTTTTGGGTTTTACCCATTTTGCTTATTATAGGACCTTCACAGGATAAGCTGGCGACGGTGGTATATAGGCGGGATGAACAAGGGCTGGTGAGGTTAAGCGGGGGTTATCGGTTATAGAACAGGCTCCTCTAGGTGGGTCTGAAGCACCGCCAAGTCCTTTGGGTTTTAAGCTAATGCTTGTAGTCCCCTGGCGGATAAAATTGTATATTTTTATCAAAATTTATGGCTATGCATAGTGGGGTATCTAATCCCAGTTTGTTTCACAGCTGTCGTGGGTTCAGAATGTTTAAAGCTGCTTTCGCGGTAGGGCTTCGTGTCTTCAAATGTGTATAACAACTAAGGGGGTGTTCGGCTTTATTCTATTATTCTCTAAACCACTCTTTACGCCGACGACTATCAACTAGGGCCTCTCGTATAACCGCGGTGGCTGGCACGAGTTTTACCGGCTCTTTTAACAATAGCTAAGTCAAGCTTTCGCTTATTATTTAATATTTATCACTGCTGATTACCCGTGGGGGTGTGGCTTAGCAAGGCGTCTTGGGCTGCATTGTGCGTGCCTGATGCCAGCTCCTCAGCCCCGGGCGGGGGATTAAGGGCATTCTCACAGGAGTGCGGAGACTTGCATGTGTAAGTTTAGTTAAAGCTGATAGTAAAGTCAGGACCAAGCCTTTGTGCTCGCGGGACTTTCTAGGGCCCATCTTAACATCTTCAGTGTTACATCTTAAGTGGACTACGGGAGC